AGGCTTCATAAAGCGCTTCTTTAGGAGTTAAACTTCCATTTGTCCATATTTCGAGAAAGAGTATTTCTTGTTTTTCGTCCCCATTCACATAAGAATGAATACTATGATTTGCGTTTCGAACAGGCATGAATACAGCATCTATAGGATAACTTCCGTCTTGAAAGTTTTTTAGTCTTTTTATACAATATCCGCGATTCCTCTCGATTTGTAATCCAATACACAAATTAATGGGTTCTGTTAGGTTAGCTATATGTTGTGTATTATCAACGATTTCCACAGAAGGTGGTAAAATGATGTCTTGAGCAGTTACATATCCAGGACCCTTGACACAAATAGACGCGTCCCGAGTTCCATACAGATTACTTCTCAATACTATTTCTTTCAAATTCATTAAAATTTCATGTACTGATTCTTGAATACCGACTATGGTAGAATATTCATGTGGTATTTTCTCAGATTTTGCACGTGTGATACATGTTCCCTCTATTTCTCCGAGCAAAACTCTTCGCATCGCAATGCCTATTGTATCGGCTTGGCCTTTCATAAGTGGAGACAGAATAAAGCGTCCATAATAAAGCCGCTTACTGTCTACTCTTGATTCAACACACTTCCACTGTAGTGTCCGAGTAGATACTCTTACTTTCTCTCGAACCATAGTAATCTATTTTCTTTTTTTTTCAAATCCTTGAATTGTTTATTTCTCTTGAAATCCATTCTATGTTTATTTCTCATTTTACACACGTCTTTTTTTAGGGGACCTACACCCATTATGTGGCATAGGGGTTACATCCCGTATAAAATTTAATAGTATGCCACTTCTACGAATAGCTCTTAATGCCGCATCTCTTCCGAGACCGGGACCTTTTATCATGACTTCTGCTCGTTGCATGCCTTGATCCGCTACTGTTCGAATAGCATTTCCTGCTGCGGTTTGAGCGGCAAACGGTGTTCCCCTTCGCGTACCTTTGAATCCACAAGTACCTGCGGAGGACCAAGAAATCACCCGCCCCCGTACATCTGTAACAGTCACAATGGTATTGTTGAAACTAGCTTGAACATGAATAACTCCCTTTGGTATTTTACGAGCATGCTTACGCGAACCAATACGTCCATTTTTACGCGAACCAATTTTGGGTATAGGTTTTGCCATATCTTATTATCTTTTTTTTTATTTCATAATTCTTATCTCATAAATAGAAGTCCGAGATATATGGATATATCCATTTCATGTCAAAAACGGATGCTTTACTATTTTCTAATTAGAAACTAGAATTTATATTCTATTAATTGGTATTCTATTTCTATGTATTTAAATATCAAAAATATCTCTTATATAAAGATATCTCTTATATTTTAATAGATAATATAAATATGAATATTAATATTTATATATATATAAGTTAATATATATATATTCTATATATATAGAATATAATTTCTAATATAGAATATATATTTCATTTCTAAATAGAATTTCTAATTTCATAATAAATTGAAATTTGCACATATTCAAATATATTACTTCAAATATATATTACTATATATATAAAATTTATATAATTTAATGTAATTTTAAAAATATTAAATATATTACTATATAGATAATTTAATGTAATTTAAAAAAGATTGAAATTAAATATGTAATTTTAAAAATTTTGTTATTTGTGCATCCGGTCCTTTATAATTGAAAGACTTCTCTTGTCTTGTGGAAATATTATCCTTGTCTTTGTTTATGTCTTGGATTGGAACAAATTACTATAATTCGCCCTCGCCTACGGATCAATCGACATTTTTCACAAATTTTACGAACAGAGGCTCTTATTTTCATATTTGTCATTCCTTAACTTAATCCTGAATCCATTTTATTGGAAGAAAATATGGTTTCCTTAAATTTTGAATTTCTAATCGTACCCCTCAAAACAAATAATGTTGAGGCTGAAAAAACAGTCTAATTAAATAACTTATACTTCCATTTTTTCTTTCCCTGTCGTATACATATAAAAGAAGAGTACGTCGAACCTTTTCGGAAATATAGTCTAGAATCATATTTTCATTATTTAAATTTAAATGAACCTGGAACATACCCCCAGAAATTGATTCAGTAATTTAATTAAACCCTCATGAATCCGTTTTTTTATTCCTATTCCCGTTAAACCCTTTTCACGTATTCATTAAAGTATGAGGAATGATATCAGAGACCTATGTTTTCTCTCTCTTTCCTTTTTCACAAAAATTTATAGAAGTTTTTCATATAATTCGGATATCAGAAAGATTACCATATATAACATAAAACTTCTCCGCCGATTCTTTCTAATCGAGCCTCTCGATCTGTCATTATACCTCTAGAAGTAGAAAGAATTACGATCCCCATCCCTCCTAAAATTCTCGGAATTTTTTGATAATTAGAATAGATTCGTAGACCAGGTGTACTGATCCGTTTTAAATTCAAACTCGTTTTATATGATCCTTTTCTATTTCTTCTATACCGTAGAGTTAAAACTAAAAAAAAATTTTCCCCTTCCCTATGTTTTCTCACGTTTTCAATAAAACCCTCTCGTAAAAGCATTTTAACAATGTTTTCGGTGATGTTAGTAGATGGTATTTGAACCGTTCCTCTTCTATTCATGTCAGCATTTCGTATAGATGTTATTATGTCAGCGATGGTGTCCTTACCCATAATAAAGGAAAATAAATGTTGCCCTTTACTTTCGATATAATCAGCATGCTCCTTTTTCTATTTTTTCAAAAAAAAATATCGAATATTGAATATATTGAATTGAATATAATAATCTAATTATGGATTATATATATTATTTATTATTATATTATTTATAATATTTTAATTATAATATTAATTATATTATTTTCTTTTAGGTTTTGAAATATTTTTTTGGGGGGGTTATGAAATAATCAATCAAATATTATTCTTTTTTTTTTTTATTAATTATATATATATAATTACTACTAATATAATAATTACTACAGAAGGTATATGTGTAAGACATAATCCATTAATTAATCTATTTCATTCACAAATAAATAATATATCGTTTCGTCTTATAATACCTCGGGTGCTAATGAAACTATTTTAGTGAAATTTAACTGTCTCAATTCCCGGGCGATTGCGCCAAAAATTCTAGTTCCTTTTGGATTTCCTTCTTGATCAATAACAACCGCAGCATTATCATCATACTGTATTATCATGCCGTTGCTACGTTTGAGTTCTTTACAAGTACGTACAATTACAGCTCTGATCACTTCTGATCTTTCTAAAGACGTATTTGGTACTGCTTCCTTGATTACAGCAACAACAATGTCACCAATATAAGCATATCGTCGATTACTAGCTCCTATGATTCGAATACACATCAATTGGCGGGCTCCGCTGTTATCGGCTACATTCAAATGGGTTTGAGGTTGAATCATATCATTTTAATTTTATCTGTTCTTTCAGTCCAAAGCTTGAAGTAAAAAAAAAAAAATATTCTGTATTCAACAAAAAAAAAGAAACCTACAATTGCAATTCTTTTTCATCCTAAAGACCTCTTTCCTTTGGTTCTAATTATTATCTTGAAATAATGAATTGAGTTCGGATAGGCATTTTTGATGCTGCTATTGAAATAGCCCTTCTGGCTATGTTTTCTGCGACTCCGCCCATTTCATAAAGTATTCTACCTGGTTTAACGACAGCTACCCAATATTCAGGAGATCCTTTTCCCGAACCCATACGCGTTTCGGTAGGTCTTACTGTAACCGGTTTGTCTGGAAATATGCGTACCCATATTTGTCCACCTCGGCGGACATTTCGTGACATTGCCCGCCGCCCTGCTTCTATTTGTCTAGATGTGATCCAAGCGGGCTCAAGTGCCTGAAGAGCATATCTTCCGAAGCAAATATGATTACCTCGATAGGATATTCCTTTCATTCTTCCTCTATGTTGTTTACGGAATCTGGTTCTTTTGGGGTTATAGTTGATGGTTGTTTCTAAATTCCATCGCTATTACAGAACCGTACATGAGATTTTCACCTCATACGGCTCCTCGCGAATAAAGCAATTCAAAAAAATGGATTTAACCAATACCAATAAAATAATATACAATATATATATATATATACATATGTTTAATGAATAATATAATAGAATCGCGGGTTTTTTTTTATTTCATAGAATCGATTGGTCTATTGGAGATTTGTATATCTTGTTTTGATATAGAACTAGACATTTCTTCTTATAGACAATTTTTCCCACCTATATATAACTAGATAATTATGATAATGTTGTTAGATAATTATAACTAGATAATGTTGTTTTGTTCTATTATAATATAAGATCCTAACGAATCTTTATTTATTTTTTTTTTATTATGAATATATTTATCGTATCGGATTGGCTCAAATTTCTAAATTTTCAAAAAAAAATCAAAATTTCGCGGGCGAATATTTACTCTTTCTTTATCCATTTTCTTTTATATGTAATGAAGGGTTATCCTATGACTCCTCAAAAAAAAAATGGATTGGTTCTTGGTTCGTTCCGCCATCCCGCCCAATGAATCATTAAGATTTGTTTAAAAAGAAATCTTAGGTATTCACGGGTTTCGTCGTTCCCATCGCTTCTCGATTAATGATTAGGTCTGGAATTCTACAATGGAGCCTCTCAAATACGATTTTAAATAATATTCTTTTTTTTTTTTTTTCTTGAATCAACCTTCTCAGTTTTTATTGACTCGGTGCTCTTGATTTGTTTATTCTGGGAATATATTTATCTATATATGGATTAGTTAATATTGATGCTTTATTACACTATCTTTTTTTGAACCTTTTTATGAGATAACCAAAAGACCTTTACATATTCGAATTCTATATCATTGATATATCTTTTTTCTCTCTTTCTTTCACCCCTTCATTTATCTGTATATTCTTATTGCTTTACAACTCATAATCAGATTCGTTTTTATTCCTTTTTTCTGCAATATCTCAGTTGCTATAATTATATCACCAAA